GCTATTCCTTCTTAGAGTCTTAATAACCACACGAACCATGAATTCTTTTTTGAAAGAACTGTTCGAGAAACAAGTGATCCTCCTTTCGTTACTAGTTGATCCTCAGAGTTATTTCTCTCATTCTATCATCTATCAAACAAATCTTATTCTTCGATCTTGTTCATGAGATTTCTAAAAAGAAATATTTTTACGTATTCTTAATATGTGCATTAAACTGTTATAGTATCCTATATTTTATTATTTTATACTTTATTCTTTCTCGCCATCTTTCTTATATTTCCTTTTGCCCATTTTTGTTCTATTTCTTTTTCTTTACGATTCCGATAAAAAGAAAACTCCAGAATATTTCGCAAGTCAAGACACTTCGAATATTTGTTCTATTTACTCTTTATCTGTCTATCTGTCAGAAAAGAAGAAAGTAGAGTGAATTTTCCTATTATTAAATTCAATACAATATTCAAAACTTTAAATGAAAGTATTAAATGAAAGTATTTTAAAATGAAAGTATTTTTCTCACATCTATTCTAGATTCCATTGTCGTAAAAGATATTGTATGTATTGATATGAAAATATTTGGTACATGAAGTCATGGTCTGATAGATATATCAATATTATTATATATAAATTTTATATTAGGCTTATTATATTTATATAGAAATCTTCTATTAGGTATAAATTTAGAAATTAAATATCAATATAAATTGATCTTCTGTTCTGGAATCAAAGAAAGATATTCAAAAAGTCTTTTCTATGTCTTATCTTATGACTTCGAATAAACTTTTCTATGGAGGAAGGGAATAGTGATTTATTCCTATAAAATAACTAGGAGCAAGAAGATCAAATCAGAAATATCGACAGATTTTTTTCGGAGTCCAAAAATAAATATCAAAATGAAAGAAAAAGCAGAGCTACTCTTTTAATTTCATCTATATCGAATCGAATTTGAATAATCGAATTTGAATATCAGAATAGTAGATATAGTCATGATGCAATAGGTTAGGTCCACTTACTTTTATTGATTTCGAATCAAATTTTTAAGATTGATTTATGGAAAATAAAAAATTTGGCGATTTAAGAGCCAATTAATATATCAATTAATATATACTAATAATATATATACTAATAATATATACTAATAATATATAATAATAATATATATTAGAAATACTATAACTAGAATAGTATATATTCTATTTCGAATATATTCTAAAAAATACAATAAAATCTATTGTAAATAAATAGAAATATATTTAGATTAGAATATAAAGAATATATTCGAATAAGATAGTAGAAGAGTAAAAGAATGTATTATTATTAGATATTAATTAATATATTATTAATATTATTAGATATTACTATTGGATATTAAGATATTCTAATCCTATTAATATATTCAAATATTATATAGAATATTCTATTTTTATTAGAAATAATATTCCAAAGATATATTCTAAAAGAAACTAGAAAAGAAACTAAAATAAAGCATTAAAATATTCATTTTTGAAAATTTTAGAATTAATTAGAATTCTAGAGTTTCTTACTTTTGTTATTACAAATAACAACTTCTATTCCCTCTTCAAATAGGAATACTACCGAAGGTTTTATGAAAAAACGCCAAAGCCCCTTATCGGATTTGAACCGATGACTTACGCCTTACCATGGCGTTACTCTACCACTGAGTTAAAGGGGCTCGTTTGATTCAATTCTTGAATGATCCACTATGCGGATAAGAGAGATCTATGAAACTAGATTAGAAATTCAATCTATAAATCTATAAAAAGTAAGTAACTATTTTAGAAACTATATTATAATAGAATATTCTAATTAAATAAATATTTAATTAATTATTTTAAATTATTTATTATTAATTAGAATTTGAAATTAAGATTCTCGATCGAATTATCGATTCGAATTATTCTATTAAATTATTCGAATCGATAATTCGATTTCGATAATGGCGTATAATGGATAATGGCGATTAGAATGAATCTTTCTTTAATATAAGAATAAAAAAATTCTACGGAATCTGAAAGGCGCAAAGATTCTTCAAATCTAGTCATACCATTTCGTTATATTGACAATTTCAAAAAACTGTTCATACTATGAACATAGTATGCCGGCGGTCGGGCAAACGTGCCCCCATCGTCTAGTGGTTCAGGACATCTCTCTTTCAAGGAGGCAGCGGGGATTCGACTTCCCCTGGGGGTAGGGTATTACGAAAGGAAGTGGATCGTGGATTATTTTTTTAATTTTAATAAAATATTTTAATAAAATAATAAAAAAAATATGGAATTGATTCTTTCTGGGTCGATGCCCGAGCGGTTAATGGGGACGGACTGTAAATTCGTTGGCAATATGTCTACGCTGGTTCAAATCCAGCTCGGCCCAATAATTCACTGATCCGCCATGAAATGATATAAGCCCCTTGTTCTCTCGAAATGCCTGATACGGAAAAAAGTCAAAATTTCGGATATATCTCTACTTGTTCTTTAATTTTATTTGTTTTCTTTTTTTGTTTTTTGAAAGATTTTGTTTTATTCGACTTTGATTTGAAATAACGAAAAGATGACTAGTAAGCCCTGTCGCTTTGTATCATTAAAGCGTATATCCATGGGAATATCCCGCTCCCCTTTCTGTTACAAGGCGGTGATTTCAATCGAAAATCGAAATATAAAAAGGGCTTGAATGAAATCATAACAATATGTATGCTGTACACTTTATTGCATTTCCCGGGGATTGTAGTTCAATTGGTCAGAGCACCGCCCTGTCAAGGCGGAAGCTGCGGGTTCGAGCCCCGTCAGTCCCGACGGATCAAATAATATAATAAAACGAATACATCAACTCATATCTCCCTCTTCTGCGAAAGGGGAGCAAATAGCACAATTTCATTTTCATTTCCAAGGGGATACTTCTTATTATTATTTTTTTTTTGAAAAGCATCTTTTTTCTTGGCTCCGATTTTGTCTAATCTCATTCCAATTTCAAATTGGGCACTAAAGTTTTAATATATTCTATGCATTTCATTACCAAGGAAAGAGGCTATTATATTAAATTATTAAATATATTAAAAACATAAAGATCAAATAAAAATAAGGATCCTACTTCTTTCTATTATATAGAGAATTTTTTTTTAGGATTTTCGTTGAAGAAAAAACAAAACATAAACAAATGAATTTGGTAGAATATTCTATTTTGATATTCTCTATTTTTTAAATATATTGGGACTTGTCTTCTTTATCCCAATCCCATTTATTGGTTTTCCAATAAGATTCGATCATTAAAAAAGGAGTTTAGAAATTAACTCTCCTTTCGCTTCTATTGTTTATTTTTTGGGGTTTGTTTGTAACCAATGTAAGTGGGAAAGAAAGGTGGTTACATGATACGTCTCAGATGATTGTACAAAGAAGTCAATAATTTTGTATTTTTTAGAGAAAAGAAAGAATATGCTAAATTAAAAAAAGTAAAGTAAAGAAATTTTCAATTGAATCAAGAATCTGTTTTTAAATTCGGTTTCGGTATGGATAAACGATCTTTCTATGTTATACTATTGAATTCTCGACAATGAATCGATTTGATAGCTCAGATATTGTTATTCATGATATTGATCCGATTCAATATCATCGAGATGGACTTCATCCCATTGAATTTATAGGCGAAAGATTTAGTATCTCTATGGGATTAAATCCCGAGTTTTTGCGAAGTAAAGAAAAATGAAACGATGAGATTATGGAAGTAAATATTCTTGCATTTATTGCTACTGCACTGTTCATTCTAGTTCCTACTGCTTTTTTACTTATAATATACGTAAAAACGGTTAGTCAAGGTGATTAATTTGACTGAAAATTGACTTCTTAGTTCTTATCAATATCAATGATTGAAGAAAGAAAATTACTAGTTTGCGTCTTAGATGAAATAAGTGCACTAGAATTAGCAGTATTCTAGGAGATCCCGTAGTATGATAGAAAGAAATCTTTTTTTTCTATCATACTATCCATTTTTGGTATTCTAATGTATAAAGTTATACTGTAATAAAGATAGAAGTTTAATATAGATATAGATTAATCTAGAATCTCATATTGATATATCTAGATATCAATTATCTATATGGAATGTACATAATGTCCCAATTCTATTTCTTCATCTATTTGATTTGTGTTGATTCTAATTAATCTGAAATAGTCGAAAGGCAATTCTTACTCTTACTTTTTTTATTCTAATTCCTAGAGTTCTGATTATTTTCAATATGAATTGAATCCCGACATCTACTGAAAGAATAAAATCAATAATAAAGTAAAAAAATCTGGACATATAGTAATATTAATTATTAATAAAAGAAAATCAAGAAATCCTTTAAAAGAAAATCAAGAAATCCTTTTTTTTTTTTAACATTTCGAAGAAGTAATTGATCGAGCAGTTGACAGATCATCCAAGGAAAGGAGTTCTATAAAAACTTTTACGATTTCAACAACAAGGATTAGTAAACCCTGGCAATTTTTAACCCTTGAATTATGATATGAAATAAGTCAAGTTAATAAAATAAGGTATATCATAAATCAATTTTCTTTTCTAAAAGAATAAAACAAATACTAAATTAAGCAAGAAAATATCTTAGTATGCATAGTATCTCATTCGAGAACCACTATGTCTATCTTATTTCCCATAGAAAACTCACTTCATTTTAATCACTTTTAATATTTAATAACTATTTAAAAGCTAATAAAAGAAGTACTTTTTTCTCTTTGACCAGGAAAGAGGCAAACAAAAAAAAGGGGGGGGGGTCAATCCCTTCCCCCTCATTGTTGATATATAACTCTGGTAAGAACTACTTTATCCAAATAGAGAATTTAGGAAAAATTTGGTTGGAATGAATTTCCAACCATTTGGATTACTTTTACTTTCGAAATATGAACACCAGAATCATTGAAATATTTGTTTGATTAAATTAAAAGGGTATTATTCATATATTATTCCTAAAACAGATTACTTCACTCAAATCCAATATAGAATTTTGAAATGAAGATATTTTAAATTCAATTAAATTGAATTTAAACAAGAGTTAAATTTCAAAATCTTTGCAGAATAATGTATAAAACAATTGATACAGTTTGATTTCTCAAACTCAATTAATATTATCCCTAGAGTCCACTTCTTCCCCATACTACGAGTGAAAGGGAAAATGTAAAGACTACCATTAAAGCAGCCCAAGCGAGACTTACTATATCCATGTGAATTATGTCCTCTATCTTTATGAATATGAAGGAATTTTTTAGTAAGGAATTTTTCTATTTTAAGGAATTTTTCTATTATTGTTCATTAATACTAATAATTAATACTAATAATAGTAGAATCGCTGGCGCAGAGTCAAACAAAAATTCTCTTCAATATATTAATGAAACAATCCAAAAAATCCAATTAATTTTAAGAAGTTTTTATATGATGACTGATTCGACAAATTATATCAGCAAAAGGGACATAGGGTATTTTGCGTCTTTTGTTGATGAGGCGACACCCGGATTTGAACTGGGGAAAAAGGATTTGCAGTCCCCCGCCTTACCACTCGGCCATGCCGCCAAGGTGACACAAAATAGACAAAAATAGCGCCCCTTAGGGGTTCTTTTTTTGCACTTGCATCTTGAATCCCATTTTTTTTAATCCCTTTCCCTTTACTAAATTCCTAAAAATAAATCCTTCTTTTTTTTTTTTTTTGATTGGATCTATCTTTTCAATTCATTTTGTATAGTATCTCAATACACTAGTAAAATTCTTTATGCTTTCTATTGAAAGGAAAAGTGACTTTTCAGTCACAAAAGCCAAAATTAAGGACAAATTTGAACCATTAACTATTGACTGTGAATTAATGAACGATTCATGGATTTGAATCTAGAATTGTATTTCCCTAATCTTAATTATATAAGAAACAAAAACGCATACCTAACCAATCAGTATTGATTCTTTTCAATACAAAATTCTTCTCAATTTGAATTATAACAACAATTACGGGTATATGTAAACCCTAGAACATAAAATTTTACACCGTATCTATCTTATCTGTCTAGAATTCCTCTATCAAAAAAGGAACTGCAGTATAGGGGGAGACAGGAATATATATAGCTCTATCTAGTTCTATCTGGGTAGGCTTAATAAGCCTTCTTATGCACTTCAATCGTTTTATTTCTATATTTCTATTTTATATTCTAGAATATAGATATAGAATATAGAAATAAAATAGAATATAGATAAAAATATATTTCTTCTATGTATATGCGATTTTTTTTTTTTTTTTTAATTAAACAATGAAATCCACGAAAAAGCTAACTAAGTCTTAAAAAAAAAGCAACTTTATATTGTTTCTGATTATTGGTTCTTTATCCCATCGAAAGATTCAATACTGAATCCATTTATTTTACGGATATCCAATCATATTGGAATATGTAATATCATAATAATGGTAGAAATTAAATCACGTTTTGCTTTGGTATTCTATAACAAAATTTACTAAGTCTAAGTTAAGTGTAATTTCTCAATCCCTTTCCAGTTGTATCTCTTGCAAATTCGAATTTGAGTATAAAATTATCTTTATTCAAACGTTCATATGTATTTCATACATTCCATACTATGGAGTTAGATAAAATTTTAGGCGATTCTGTAAACAGAATAGAAATTCTATCATTGCTAGATCGATCCATATAATTGAATGAAGAACGATCCAATAATGGGATTTGAAAAATATTTAATAAACGGGAAATTCAAAATGCTCGAGGATGGAAATGAGGGAATGTCTACAATACCTGGATTTAATCAGATACAATTTGAAGGATTTTGTAGGTTCATTGATCAGGGCTTAACAGAAGAGTTTTCTAAGTTTCCAAAAATTGAAGATACAGATCAAGAAATTGAATTTCAATTATTTGTGGAAACATATCAATTAGTCGAACCATTGATAAAAGAAAGAGATGCTGTATATGAAGCACTTACATATTCATCTGAATTATATGTATCCGCGGGATTAATTTGGAAAAACAGTAGGGATATGCAAGAACAAACAATTTTTATTGGAAACATTCCTCTAATGAATTCCCTAGGAACTTTTCTAATAAATGGAATATACCGAATTGTAATCAATCAAATATTGCAAAGTCCCGGTATTTATTACCGCTCAGAGTTGGATCATAACGGAATTTCGGTATATATCGGGACTATAATATCAGATTGGGGGGGGAGAATTGAATTAGAGATTGATAGAAAAGCAAGGATATGGGCCCGCGTGAGTAGGAAACAGAAAATATCTATTCTAGTTCTATCATCAGCTATGGGTTTGAATCTACGACAAATTTTAGAGAATGTGTGTTACCCTGAGATTTTCTTAGCTTTCCTGAATGATAAGGAAAAAAAAAAAATTGGATCAAAGGAAAATGCCATTTTGGAGTTTTATCAACAATTTACTTGTGTAGGCGGAGATCCAGTATTTTCTGAATCCTTATGTAAGGAATTACAAAAGAA